CACTGACAATAATTTTTAGGGATTCCAATAGCGGGGTTATTATAATCTTTTAAGGTTGCCCCTAGGTAAGAGTAATCCTTTGGATTATTTTTCCGCTATTCGGCTGCCCTTTCTTCATCTCGATAATCTGGATTATCATGATCCTCCAGATAACCTTGAGGATCTCAATCAATCGATGCCCTAAGCTAAGCTTAAGGGAATCTTTTCGATGTCGAAGACACCATAATCTCGGAGAGATTTAAGATTTCAATATCCTAGGGATTATAAGAGCAATCCCTTGGATTATTTTTCAATACCGGAGGGATTGTAGTGCCTCCGGGGTTTCAACCATTCAATGTTGAAAACATTATAATCCTTTCAGGATTTATAATAGTGGATTAAAATTGTTATAATCTCTTTGAGATTTCAATAATGGAGCTATTATAATCTCTCCGAGATTTAACTACCCCACCAATAAATACAAACATAAAGAAACAACCACACCACATCAACAAAGTGCCAATACCAACTAGCCGCCTCAAAGCCAAAATGGTGGTGACGGGTATATTGTTGAGCAACTAAGCGGCCAAGACATACAGCCAGGAATGTTGTTCCAATAATTACATGGAGGCCATGAAATCCAGTAGCAACAAAGAAGGTAGAGCCATAAACAGAGTCTGAAATAGCAAAAGGCGCCTCGTAGTATTCCATCGCCTGTAGACCAGTAAAGATAAGCCCTAAAACCACCGTGGCCGTAAGACCACGTACTGCTTCTCTTCTTTGGCCACTAATTATAGCGTGGTGCGCCCAAGTGACAGTGGCACCAGAGCTGAGTAGCACTGCTGTATTTAACAGTGGTACTGAGAAAGGATTCAGCGGCTCAATTCCCTGTGGTGGCCACACTGCCCCCAGCTCAATGGTGGGTGCCAGACTACTGTGGAAAAAAGCCCAGAAAAAAGAGAAAAAGAAGAGAACTTCTGAGGCGATAAAAAGCAACATTCCAAATTTCAACCCTTGTTTTACTCTTAGAGTATGATGGCCCTGAAAAGTGGCCTCTCGTATTACATCCCTCCACCAAACTATCATGGTGAAAATAATCACGATCATCCCCATATACATAACCCAGGGTTGGCTATAATGAAAATACATAACGCTGCCTATCGTAACAAACAAGGCACCACAGGACCCTATATAAGGCCAGGGACTGGGGTCAACAAGGTGATAAGGGTGAAGAACGGCACCTTTCATAATCTAGTAAATTACTGGATGGATTATAAGATAATCCATTCATTATAATAAATCTCTTCAGATTATAATGGCGAAGCCATTTAACAATTTTCTACACACAGTTAGGAAAAGAGCCCCCTAGGCCCCTACGTAAGGCCAAGGGCTGGGATCTACTAAATGATAGGGGTGAGATTAACCTATCCACAATAGTGGAAGAAGAGCCACCTTTAAAGTTAGACCATAAACGCTGCACCTTATAAACCCTAATAAAATTATACTTAAAATTATGGCTTTCGTTTTTCCCATAATTTTATTTCTTTGAAGCCTCTAGCCTTTAATAGTGCCTTCCTATTCAGTAAGAGGCTTCTTAATTTTTCGTTTCGGGGCGCCCTTAAGACGTCTAACACCCATCCTTCATATAAATCATTAAGTCCTACTACTATGATTAAACATAGAGAAATTAGTCCTAAATAGAGGGTGGGGGCTAGGTTTTTCCTGTTCGATGGAGTGTTAGTTAATTAATCTTATTATATAAAAGATAATTTTCTAAAATACCAATGAGCGGGGTGAGCACAATAAAATAAGTAAAATAGAACAAAGAGGCAAGTTGGCCAATTAAGATATAGGGCTCTTCTACCGGCCTCGATCCAATCCAGGTGAGTATGAGGAAGTCTGCTGCCAGCAACCAGAACGCCAGACGAGCAATAGGACGAAAAGACACTCCACGTAATCTACTACAATGAAGTAGTGGCATAATTAATAATATCAAAAAACTGGAGAACATAGCAACAACGCCCCCTAACTTATTGGGTATAGAACGTAAAATTGCATAGGCAAATAAAAAGTACCACTCCGGCTGGATATGAACAGGCGTGACCAATGGATTGGCCTGTATGAAATTTTCTGGGTCCACTAACATATTGGGAGCCAAAAACACAATAGCAGCAAAAATTAATGCCATAACTACAATACCATATAGATCTTTGGTTGTGTAGTAAACATGGAATGGAACCTTATCAATGTCCGATTGCACCCCGATTGGATTGTTGGAGCCTTCCTCATGCAAGCATATTAAATGGACAACCGCCAACGCCGCCAGTACAAATGGTAATAGGTAATGGAGACTGTAAAAACGGTTAAGAGTAGCATTAGACACACTAAAGCCGCCCCATACCCACTGCACTATATCAGTGCCTATGTAGGGAATAGCGGATAAAAGGTTGGTAATTACTGTGGCTCCCCAAAAGGACATTTGTCCCCAGGGCAAGACATAGCCTATAAAAGCTGTTGCCATCATTAGCACATAAATAACCACCCCCACATTCCACACTGCTGGTCGGGAATAGCTACCATAATATAATCCCCTTCCTATATGAATATAAACACATAGAAAGAACATAGAGGCCCCATTGGCGTGAATGTACCGGAGTAAGTGGCCATAATTAACATCGCGCATGATGTGGCCCACTGAACTGAAAGCTAGGCCCACATCGGCACAGTAGTGCATGGCCAGAAATATACCGGTTACTATTTGTATGCCAAGGCAAGCGCCTAATAAGGAACCAAAATTCCACATATAAGAGATATTTGAAGGACTGGGCAAATCAATTACCAGCCCATTAACAAGCGAAATAACTGGGTTCTCTTTTCTCAATTGCACCAGAGGTCCCTTTACTAGTTAAGGCCGGGGGGGGGGGTATTATAATAATAAAAACAATTTTTAAACAATGTCGAAGCCATTATAATCTTTTAAAGATTTATCATAGTCAATTCCTTGGACCATTCTTTCAATGCCGGAGGCACTATAGTTCCCCCCCCGGGATTTCAATAGCGAGTTTCTATAGTCTTAACCCGGGGGBAAGATTGAAAGACCTACCTAGGGTAGGTCTTATAATCTTACCCCCGGGGATTTAACAATATTTACGGTGCTACTGCTCGACTAGTTTGTATAAATATATTTTGTTTTTTAGCGGGACCTCCTACCTCCTTGCCTATTTCTTGCGTGAGTATTATAGCCCCAATCATAGCCACTAATAGTATTATACTAGCAGCGATAAAAAGTAAATTGTAGTCTGTGTAGAGAAAATGGCCAATTGCTTCAATATTATACCACTCCAGTGCACTTCAATTTTGTGCTATATCACACCACAGGGGCACACTGTTCCTCCCTGCTAATATGTCATTGATAGGCCCCCCATAACTATGCCAACTGGACGAGATTTCCGAAAAGAAAAGAGAGCCAATAACCAAGCCGACCGGGACATAGTTTGTCATGTCGGTCTCCCCTCCCAGCCTGTAAGCGGGCGGGAAATCAGCAAGGTTTAACATCATTATAACAAACAGAAAGAGAATGGCTATGGCCCCCACATAAACTATCAAGAACATTAAAGCAATGAAGTCAACGCCCAATAAGATAAAAAGCGCAGAAGCACAGGAAAAAGCACATACCAACCAGAAGACAGAGTGGACAGGGTTAAGCGCTGATATCACCATAATGCCGGATAAGATTGTGCCTATAGCTAGAGAGAAGAAAAAAAATGCAGTGACTATCATTATTAATTTCTAATATGCCTCTTGGTTTCCTTTAGATGTCGAAACCCTCATAATCTCAGAGAGATTAAGATTAATTTATAATACCTACCTTAGGTAGGTATTGACCAGGGGTGTTTTAAAGACCTACCTAGGGTAGGTCTTATAATCTCTTTGAGATTTAATCCCCCTGGGATTTATGCACCCCCTATACTAGCTACTAAAGCTTCGTTCACGGGGGTGATGATCGCCGAGGGCCAAAGTCCCATTAGTAATATTAAAATAACCAGGGGGACAAAGGCGAATGTCTCACGTCGGTTAAGGTCCCTGGGCAGTAGTAAAAAATTGGATGCTGCCCCAAAACAAATTCGGTTATAAAGATAGAGGGAGTACGCAGCAGATAGTACCATACCGGTGGCTGCCAAAATTCCCATTCCCAGTCCGTATTCAAACGCTGCTAATAAAGAAAAAAATTCCCCAACAAAATTACAGCTCAGTGGTATGGCCATATTTGTGAGGGTTAATATCATCATTATTAGTGCAAACACAGGCATAGAAAGGGTGATCCCTCTATAATATTTAACTAGCCTTGTGTGATGGCGCTCATATAACAAGGTGACCGCAATAAAAAGGGAGGAGCTCACAATTCCATGGGCCAACATTAAAAAGACGGCTGCCACTAGGCCTTCCATGGTATGCGAAAACAGGCCAATGCTCACCAGACCCATGTGGGCGACCGACGAATAGGCAATCAGGCGCTTAAAATCCACTTGGCGACAAGTAGTCAGACTACCATAAACAATAGCAATTGCGCCCAATAAAATAATAGCGGGAGCCAGATACTCAGCTGCGGCGGGCAATAGTGGCCATGAAAACCTCAAGAAGCCATAGCCACCTAACTTTAACAGCACGCCGGCTAGGATTACTGAGCCAGCCACAGGAGCCTCTACATGAGCTTGTGGCAACCAAATATGAAATGGGACCTTAGGGATTTTTACAGCTAGACTAAGGAAAAAGCCAATAAAAATTCACAATTGCGTACGCTCTGGTAAATCAACATTCAATAAGACCAAATAATCGGTGGTTCCTACTTGGTTGTAGAGCTGAAATATGCCTAAAAGCATAAACACCGACCCTAATAGGGTATAGAAGAAAAAGTAAAAAGAAGCACGAACTTTTTCTTCCCTAGAGCCCCAAATCCCAATAAGAAGAAACATAGGAATAAGAATCCCTTCAAAAAAGATATAAAATAACAAAAGATCCAGAGTTACAAAAACACCAAACAATAATACCTCCAAAAAAAGCAAACACAATAAATACTCTTTTAAAAGAAACTTTATGGAGTTCCAACTAATTACGATACAAATGGGGATTAATAGTGCCGTTAATATTAAAAAATAGATAGAGACACCGTCCACCGCAAGTAATATAGGCCCCCATTGAAAGTTTCCAACCCAGAATGGTTCTGCTTGCTTTAATTGGTAATCAACTCACTGTGTGGGTACAATCGTTTGAAACTGGCCCCCAATATCCATTGTGCACCATAAAACCAAGGTTGCTGCAAACACGGCCAATGACCACTCAAGGGCCGACCTCCTTAGCTTTAAAGTGTCCTCTGAGGGTATCCTCATCACGCTTATAATCCCTATTAGTAGTAATAGAATTATTAACCCCGGACCATTAATAGTGCCCATCATTAATTAAAAATTTTAATCTTATTTAACTGAATGGATTTACTGCCCCTAAGGGGTAGATAACCCATTTATTATAATCCTAAAGGATGCCCTAATCCTAACGGATTAGGATTTTAACTATTGGAGAGGATATAAATGCCTCCTCATAATCGAAATGCCCCATAATTTCATGGCCACTTAGGGCGGCAGGCTCTTAGAATCGATTGATTAAAACTAAGCCTGTTGTGCTATCACCCAATTAATATATCTATTTAAAGATACTGCTTCCACCACTATGGGCATAAATGAATGATTGGCACCACAAATTTCGGAACATTGACCGTAAAAGGTTCCTGGTCTTTTAACAAAAAAACTGGTTTGGTTTAACCTGCCCGGCACAGCATCCATTTTTAACGCTAATGAGGGCACAGCAAACGAATGGAGCACATCAGCTCCTGTTACAAGAACTCGAATATGAGTGTTTATGGGCACCACTAGTTTATTGTCCACCTCCAATAGCCTAAAATCACCTGTGTCCAAATCCGAGGTTGGCACCATATAAGAGTCAAATTCGATGGTTTGCTCCCCATAGTCCGAATACTCATAGGACCAGTACCATTGATGACCTATTGCTTTTATTGTCATTGCGGGGTCCATAATTTCATCCATTAAATATAATAGTTTCAATGATGGGAAGGCCAGAAACACTAACAGAATGGCAGGAATAATAGTCCAAATTATTTCAAGTAATGTTCCGTCCACTAAGTATCTGTGGTATGATTTACCTCCCAATGCCTTTACAATTAACCAAAGCACGGTTGTAATGATAATAGTCAGAATAAACATGATCTGATCATGAAAATAAATTATTTCTTCCATCACCGGGTGGGCGGCATCTTGAAAGCCTAGTTGCCAGGGCTCGGGTAGATCTCTTTCTCCTAGATTTATAATGAATAAGTTTTGCATTAAAACAGTGGAATTGTTAGATGCCAAAGACACCATAATCCTGAAAGGATTTTATAATCCCCTCGGGGCTACCTGGGGGTTATCCCCCCCCCAGGGGATTTAAACGAGGTGGGAGCCCACAGAACACGCTATAGACACAGCCACACCTATTAAAATAATCAGCGCATAATTAAAAACTAATCCCGACTGTAAGTTGCTCAGGAGTTGGGTCAACTGCAAAACACAATTACGAAGGCCACTCGGACCTACCAATTCAAGAGACCCTTTGTCTATGGCTCGGTATGTAATTAGGTGTCCGTAGTTCCAAATCCGTAGAACAATATAAAAGTTAATAATATAGTTAAATTGCCAAGCGGTCTGAAGAAAGGTGTAGCTAGCGTGAAAAGCTCCGTGGGTTAGAATTAGTAATTTACCAAAGAAGGCATAGAAAAGTACAAGGGCAGAAGCCGCCCCCAAAAAACTAAATAGCACCGGCAGTAGCTTGATAGACAATGGCACAATGGTAGGCAGCGTGGCCTGATACCACCAAAGGCACTCCTTGGTTAAGTAGCCTACAAAGATACTACCAAGAGCTAGGAAAAACAGCGGCGCAGTTAAATTTCAACTGCCCTCATGAGCACTCGACAGCCTATCTCTAAACCCCAGAGGAGAGGAAAGGAAGGCATAGTACAAAAGTCGTAGTGAGTAGAAAGCGGTCAATAGCGCGGCGAAGGTGATTAATCAGTGGGCAAGTGACAAATAATGTTGATCATAAGCCAGTTCTAAAATTAAGTCTTTAGAATAAAACCCCGTTAAAAAGGGGGTGCCCATCAGTGAAAGTGAACCTATGGCAACCATCGTAAACGTAAAAGGGGTAGAGCCAATAAGGCCCCCCATCCTCCTCATGTCCTGTTCATCTGACATTGCGTGAATGACTGAGCCGGCACTTAAAAACAGCAAGGCTTTAAAAAAGGCATGGTTCATAAGGTGAAAAAGACTAATTGAGTACTGAGAAATGCCACAAGCAACCACCATGTAGCCTAGTTGACTACAGGTTGAGTAAGCAATTACTTTTTTCAAATCATTCTGGACTAGCCCTATAGTTGCAGTAAAGAAGGCAGTTAATGACCCTACCACAGTAATCACCATAAGAGCAAAAGGCGCCTGTTCCAAGAGCGGAGCAGACCGTATAAGAAGAAACACACCAGCCGTTACCATGGTGGCAGCATGGATTAAGGCGGACACCGGAGTTGGCTATATTTATTGACCAAAAACACAGCGCAGCAGAAGTGGGTTAATTTATCGATTCAATGTCGAAGGCATCCTAATCCTTTCAGGATTTATTTCTATAATTTTATCAAAATCAATTTGATTCTTGTATATACCAGCACTTTTGTGTTGCTTTGCTTTTTTCGTTTTGGCAACGCCGCCTTCTAATTTTCACCCTATATTAATTATTCACCATAGGGGGGGGGAAACCTGGCGGATTGGACTTTATCTTTTACTATAATATAAGCTTTATTTCCTACCCTTATTAAATACTTAAGGCATTGAATTGATTGCCTGTACTTACTTTCTTTTTCGATGTCGAAGGACATCATAATCCCCCAAGGGGATTTAAATCCCTAGGGGCAATCTTAAAGACTTATTCCCATTCTAATCCCCCCATCACCCATTCATAAATTAAACCAAGGGTGAGAATAACTAAGAACACCATCATTGTCCAAAAGCCAAAGGGAGAAACAATATTGTAAATTACACACCAGGGGAATAAAAAAGAGATTTCAAGATCAAAGATCAAAAACAGAATACCTATCAAGAAAAACCGAACAGAAAAAGGGCGACCTGGGGTGCCAAATGCGTCAAATCCACATTCATAGGCGGACACTTTCTCTTTATCAGGTTGTTTTGCGCCTAACACATAAGAGGCCCCGGATATTACAGCGGATAAAATAATGCTAAAGACAACCAGGGTAATAATCCCCAAAAATTCATATACCATATTTTTGTCTTTTATTGCTAAATCTCGGAGAGATTATACTTCAATCGATCAACTATATGTCGAAGAGACCATAATCCTTTCAGGATTTTCTCTTTAGCTAGAAGGGAGGGAGGCCCCCCAATCCTAGTAAAAAGCCAGAGACCAAAACCACAAATGCCAAGCTAAGTGGCAGATAGGATTTTCATAACAGGGCCATTAATTGATCATACCGCATCCTCGGATACGAGGCCCGGATCCACAAGAATAGTAAAATAAAAAGAGCGCCCTTTATAGCAAACCACCACGGACCTCCCTTTATAAAAGGGATGGGGGAAAGCCACCCACCAAAAAACAAAATTGCAAACAAACAGCCCATTAGAATAATATGTGCATATTCTGCTAAAAAAAACAAAGCAAAAGACATTGATGCATACTCCACATTATACCCCGACACTAGTTCCGACTCACCCTCTGTTAGATCAAAAGGCGCACGATTGGTCTCGGCCAATGCTGAAGCAAAGAACATCAATGATGCCGGAAACAAAGGAAGAATAAACCAACCACAACTACTCTGTGTCAATACCACCTCAGAAAAATTAAGGGAGCCCACACATAGCAGCACTGATATTAGAATAAGGCCTATAGATACCTCATAGCTTACCATCTGAGCCGCAGCACGAATCGAACCTAGAAAGGCATATTTTGAATTACTTGACCATCCTGACATTAGTATAGCATAAACTGAAATTGAGGATACGGCCAATGTAAATAATAAGCCCACATTTAAATCACTTATTAACACCCCCTTATCAAAAGGCACCACCCCTCAGGCGATTAGGGCCAAAGTGAAAGCTAAGATGGGCGCGAACACATAAACAAATAGGTTTGCGTGATGGGGCACAACCATCTCTTTAGCAAATAATTTTAGACCGTCGGCCAAAGGTTGCAACAGCCCATACACACCTACCACATTAGGCCCTTTTCTGGCCTGCATATACCCTAACACCTTACGCTCAGCCAAAGTTAAGTAAGCCACTGCTATTAGTAAGGGAACAACAATAAGCAAGATTTTTATTATAATTAACAAAATTGTCATGTTTTGTTATTTGTTTGTTTTTTTAATAATGGGATTATAAGAATCCCAATATTGGTATTCTTTAAATTATTATTATAATTTAGGGACTATCTACCCCTTAGGGGCAGTAAATCCATTCAGTTAACTAGTAACCTCTTGATGATTGCTCAACTAGTACAACCACATAAAGTCTCTGGGGTAAGCAAATACGAAAGGCACAATCCTTCGTTAGTGTTTACCTGCTGATCGGCCTCCCAAAGCATGACCTTCCCAGCATTTAATGGTTAGAATAATAATAATTCCTAAAAAGAATATGAATTCAATGTCGAAGCAATCCTGAAAGGCAATGACTTTGTCATTACTTGATCACTCCGTCATTACAATCTTGGAGAGATTGCAATAAGGTAATCTCTTCGAGATTGCCTAGAGGCAATCACTCCGAGATTTATATTCTTAGGGTTATTAGTTCAATTAATATTACAATGATTTGTTGGCCCAATTTATTATTTCATTCAACCTTCCATAGCATCCGGTAGCCAAGTATGGAGCCCCAGTTGAGCAGATTTACCAACCGCACCGATAAACAGAAAAATACCAATTAGAGTGGCTGTTTGCTCATTAAGTGTGACTTCCGCCGCAGCAAATATGGTGGAAAAATCCAGAGTGCCAAATTCATCCCAAATAGCAAACATGGCCAAGACAAGCCCTATGTCCCCTACTCTGTTCACTAACATAGCCTTGATGGCTGCCTTGTTCGCCTCTATCCTTGTTATCCAGAAGTTGATAAGAAGATAAGAGCAAAGACCAACCCCCTCCCAGCCAATAAAAAGCTGAGGGTAATTGTCACTTGTCACTAGGATAAGCATAAAAAAGGTAAAGAGAGACAGATATGACATGAACCTAGGGATGTGAGGGTCCCCAGCCATATAGGCGGTAGAAAATATATGCACCAATGAGGAGATGCTTGCAACCACTATCAACATTGTGGCTGTTATACTGTCAAATTGAAACCCAATATAGGTAGTCAATAAGTCGGAATCCAACCACTTTCATAGCTTCAAGTACGTGGCCGAGGAGCTAAGGGTGGCTTCATAAAATATTACACAAGACCAAGACAATACTAATAGCAGGCAGCCCGAAGTGAAAACCCCGGCGCCTTTTTCTCCTATTTTCCTCCCAAAAAATCCCGAAGACATGGCCCCCAGCAGGGGGGTGATCACTACTAATAAATACATTATTCTATTCAATGGCGAAGCCATTATAATCTTTAAAAGATTAATACCTAATTGATGGTTATAAGAATAAATCTCAGAGAAACTCAATGTCTTCGACATTATAATCCCTCCGGGATTTATTTCTTTATTTTTGCTATTTTGATTAAAATAATTGAAAATATGATGGAACTGAACCACATGGAAAACTCCTTAAAATGCCGGAGGTATTATAATACCTCCGGGATTTAAGTGCATTGATGTTATAGTGCCCCCCTCAAAGATGAGCAATAAAACAATTCAGGTAATTTCTTTTATCCACTTTAGAGTCTGTCAGTGAATGCCTTGTTACTAAATTGGTGGGCCTCTTTCGTTGTAGTCAACAACGCCCATTTTCATTTAGTAATATTAAGATCTTAACAATAAATTCTACAAAATAAACAACATGAATTCAATGTCCAAGCAATCCTGAAAGGCAATGACTTTGTCATTACTTGATAACTCCGACATTATAATCTTCAAGATTGATTTATTTTATTATGATCAGTGGATCTCTAATTATCTTCGGTCCTTTCGTACTAGAAGTCAGGATTACCATTRTTTTCACTAATTTTTTGTGTCTAGTGTTAAGAATTGCAGATAGAAACCAAGCTGTGTTACCACGCTTTTAACTCAAATCATGTACGACTTTAGTGGTCGAACAGACCAACCCTTGGGAGCGGCTGCACCCCAGGAAGTCGCAATTCAACATCGAGGTCGCAAACATTGTCGTCGATGAAGTCTCTCTAACAATATTACGCTGTTATCCCCGTGGTAACTTTTATTCGTTGATCGTTGGCTAATTTATCACGCTAAACCAACGGGTCACTATGCCCCACTCAATTGTTTTTATTATATTAATTCTCTTTGAATTCTACCCGTAATTGTAATAAAACTCTTTGAGATTAATTTAGAAAGAGTGTCTGCTCGGGTTGTGGCCCTCACAGTCAGGCAGTTCTGTCATAAAAGTCTCTACCTTCTGGTCACCTTCGTTACTTTTTAAAAGGCGGTCGCCCCAACCAAACTGTCCTACTTTTATTGTCCCCCCAGCGCCCTATTTGAGCACTTAAGGGTGAAAGCCCTATTGGAATGGGGGAGTGGGTTTTCATATAATTTTTAGTTCCCCCTTAAATATTAGAAATATTATAATACCTACCTTAAGTAGGTATTGAAAGGGGTGAGAGGCCACATATTCTAAACCTCCCATCCAATACTAAAGATCAGGCAAAAAAAGTATGCCAGTAAAGCTCAACGGGGTCTTTTCGTCTAACAATTCTGGCGTAGCATCTTCACTACGAGTTCAATTTCACTGGGTGTTTGCTTAAGACAGCGGGGCCTTCGTGACGCCATTCATACTGGCCAACAATTAATTGGCTATTGATTACGCTACATTATCACGGTCAGAGTTACCGCGGCCATTTAATTGTCCTTACAGAGCTTACAGAAATAAGCCCCTTTATGATACAACCATTGGGCAGGCTTCACCCTCTATACCTGTACTTTCATATTGGCCGAGGGCTATGTTTTTGGTAAACAGTCGAGGCCCTACTTCCCCCTCTAATGAGTGGTATACTCCCCGGGGGGGGGAGTTATTCCCCTCATAGTTAGGCAAAATTTGGCCGAGTTCCTTAAGCAAACTTACTCCCTTCACTCGCCCCCACTGTAAGTTAGTAAGTACAGTGTGCGGTCATTCTCATCAATAAGTATAATAGTGAAACTATTATAGTTTATTATAATCCCTCCGGGATTTATTCTAGTAACCATTTCCTGGGCCCTAACACCAGTGGGCCAACTATTACTACTGACCGCTCCCCATCAATATAATCCCCGCTAGGGTCGTATGCAAATTTAGGGACTGCTTAACCCCACCATGAAAAAATTCTAATTAATTACAACGGCAATCTCAATTGAGATGTCGTTGTTATAGTCTAGAAATAAGTTAACAGGGGGAAACCGCGGGGGGATGTGATAGTTATAATATTTTTACTCATGTCCACATTATCACTTCTGAGTTTATTCATTGCATTCGCCGTCTTCTATTTTTAATAGGTCAGAACGTTCTGCTACCGGGCCCTATTTCTTTATTGTTTTTGTTTTTTAGGGCCCCCAGAGTTTCAGATGACATCTTAGCCACCCTAATTATCGAAGTGCGAAGGTTCTTTGAGTGAACTGCTACGTAATCTCTCAAAGACGGCTGGCCCCAAGCCTACTTCCTCATTGTCTAAACCTGGCACCTCTTTTACACTAAGTTTGCGAATTGCTAGCTATCTCTCTGCGATTGACTAAACAATGGAATTGTTATAATCGCCAATGGACAACATCCAGCATTCATTCCAACCAATGGTGGTTTCATTATTTTATGTCTTTAACTTCTGGTGAGGGCTTTCTTCCCTTTTGACCATCAACCTTTTCGCCCATGGTCTGACTGCTTCCCATTTTTAGGTTACAAACACAATTTCAAAGTTGAACACCAATGATTTTTTAGTGATCTGGCTTTTTACTTTTGTTAAACTTTCATATTTCGTTGGCACGCTCTACTTCAATAGATTTCGCAGAAAACCAGCTATCTCCAAGTTCGATTGGCGTTTCGCCCCTAGCCACAAGTCATCCGAGGTTTTTGCTACAACCACCGGTTCGTTCTCTAAAAACTGCTCATGGCTAGATCACTTGGTTTCGGGTAAATTTGACTGATAGGGAGACTAATAAATAACCAATCAACTTTCATTGTCATCAATAAGTATAATAGTGAAACTATTATAGTTTAGTTGACCGGTATTAATTTTTTCTCTCTTGCTTTTACTATGCCTTATGGTAGGTCACCATTGGAGAGGTCTATTTTTAGATAAATTGTTAAATCTTTTAATACTATAACCCCTATGGGGTTTAGCACAATATCCTAGAGTATTATAATCTCGAAGAGATTTACTCCCTCTCTATCCTCTTTTAGCTTGCCAAATTTTCTACTTGTGGACCCATTATACAAAAGGTACGTTGTGTTACAACTGCCTCTAAGTGTCTTATTTCTTGGTCTATTTCAACAATTCTCTTTCAACTTTCCTTCACAGTACTCTCGAGCTTTAGGTGTGAGTCACTTGATGATATTCCCCTTAGATGTGTGGTCACCCATTTTTCGTTTGCTTTACTCATAGTAGTATCTCAGATTATACTAATATAATTATATAAATACCGAGAAAAACTGCGCCTCAATTACGATAATGAAAAATGGAACGCAGAAATTGGCTACTAACGGGGGTATCTACCGCGTTCGCTTGCCGCTACTAGCGGTTAGTACGTTTGTATTTTCTTTTACTCACGAACTAATGTTCGTTAGGGGCGCCGTGGTACTGAGATGATTCACTTTCCAGTGGCGCCCACTCTGCGTTTTCGCGTGGATCACGAGCCAATCATAGGTATCTTGTTGTGCTCTTTTTCGTTTAGGTTAATCACGTCCTCCTGTTCTCACCCTAGTAATCCTTAAGACACTTATGTTCTTATTACATCTCTTTTCTTCTTTTTATATTTTTATAATCCTTTCAAGATTTTATTAAATTATTTGTAGGGGCAGGAGTCGAACCTACATTACCGGGTCATGAGCCCGGCGACTTACCGTTAGTCCACCCTACGACATGGTGACGAATTCAATAATGAAATGCCTTAAGGCTTCATTACTATAATCCCCCCGGAACGGATTTAGTATTTTTGGCTTTACTGTATAATAAAATCCTATTCATTATATTTTTATTATAGTTTAGAAATCAATGTCGAAGGCATTATAACCCCTTAGGGATTGGCGCTGAGCTAAGTTATAATAATCCTAAAGATTTCAAGTAAGAATAATTCCTTTCGGGATTTCCATAACGAGTTCAATCAATTGGTTATAATCCCTCGGGGGGATTGAACTAAAATAGCCCGACAGTGGCCCAATGAGCGCACTGCAAAAGTAAATTGGGCGAGGTAATTAAGCTCACTAAGATAAACAGGCTAATACTGATTAACATCCCCTTACGAAAATTTATCAAATTCTCCCTCCTTAATGTCTTTACTGCTAATAGTATGGGGTAGTCCGTTTGGAAATAAATGATTTTTACGACTCTTACATAATAGATGCCCGCAACCACAGAGCACACCACAGCCAGAACAGCAACTACAAAATACTCTAGCACTACACCGGAAAGTAAAACTAACCATTTTGCTATAAATCCCGCTAAAGGAGGAATACCCGCCATGGACAGAAAAGTAAGGGCCAAGCACACAGCCAGAGCCGGCTCACTCCTAGAGAGGCCACTAAACTCCACAATATAGTTACTATTAATGCCCTGTGACAACACAATCGAAAAAGCGCTTATTGACATTATCACGTAAATTATCATATAAATTAGGCTGGCCTGTATACTCTCGAAGCTCCCTATCTCTAATCCCCATAGGATAAACCCAATATGGCCGATCCCACTATATGCCAAAAGACGCTTGATTTTGGTTTGATTGAGCGCTCCCAACGACCCGACTATCAATGAGAATACCGCGCCCATTAATAACATGTTGATTAAAGGGCCCACAGAAACTAGTATAGAAAAAATAGCGATTTTGGGCACAATGGCCAGCAAGGCGGTGGTGGTTGTTGGCGCACCATCATAAACGTCAGGTGCCCACATATGGAATGGAGCAGTAGCCAATTTAAACAGAAGGGCAACAGAAATTAGTAAACAGCCCAAAGGGGGTAATGCGCCCTCCTTAGCTACACCATATATGAGTTGGCCACTTGATATACTAGCTCCCCCCACCTGCCCACAAATTAACGCACATCCAAACAAAAATAGGCCAGAAGACAGGGCGCCTAGGACAAAATATTTTAAGCCCGCCTCAACACTTCGGCCAGACCCCCTCTGCTGTGCGGCCAGAACAAATAAGGCTAGTGTAGACAGCTCAATCGCTAGATACACCGACAGCCAGTTGCTAGACGATACCAGAATTAGACCGCCCAGCGCCACCAGCATAACGAGAATAGGAATTGGAGCTGACACCCAGTCATCTTGTCCGCGGCGTTCCACCGACCTTGAGGTGGAGCCCAGCATCATTAATATGGCAATTGTACCTAAAAGAATAAGAAGACGAGTGCACCACGCCCAACTATTTAAVGACAAAAGCCCATTCTGTAGGTTGAATGAAGCCCAGGTGCCACTGACTGTCAGTGGTAAATACAGGGTGGGCATGACAGACAATGCAACACAGATAACAAACAACATTACAATAATAGAAATATTGAGAGTTTTACCTCTGACACTAAAAACTATTAATCCTAAGGCACAGAAACATAATAGAAGAATTTCACTCATAATAAAAATAGATGTAAATCCCGAAGGGATTAATATCAAAGCAATCCTGAAAGGATTCCTCCGACACTATAATCTCTCCGAGATTTCAATCAAGGGAGTATACTCCCTTTATTATAATCCTTTCAGTAATTCTTTCAGAATTACCTTAAGGATTTAGTAAGTTCATATTGATTTCAAGAGGAGGTTCCCCTCCTCTCACTATGTTACGACTTGCTTATCTTTGTTAGTAGCCAGTGGCCCCCATTGTTGGCGGTGTCCGGGCTGCGTTACTAAGATAAGGTGACGGGCGATTTGTGCTAACTCCGTGCCATATATGTTCACCGGGGCGCTCTTCTCCCCAATTACTATTAAATTCAACTTCAGGCCACTATCCCAATGGCCATCCGCTCGCCGCATGTTACTTGGGTTTTCCTGTTCTTAATCCCTTTGCTTGGGCGAATGTAGCGCATAAAAATCCCCTAACATTAGGGCCATGAGACCTGACTTCAACCATTCACTAATTCTCTTTATGGTTTTTGCCCGTTTTATGATTTAAACACGAACTGACGACGGCCATGCAACACCGGTCGGTTCTCTTGCCTGCCTCAACCATAGACAACGAAGATAATGGCGAGACCAAAACCTTCGGGGTTACAGTTAAAAAGCAGAATGAGAAAGATTCAAGTTAGGGTAAGGTTGCTCGCGGATTATCGAATTAAACTACACGCTCCTCTAATCTAATCGGAGAACAGCCAAATTTTTTGAATTTTAATCTTGCGATCGTACTACTCAGGCGGGGGATTTGCGGCCTTTGGTGCTGCAATACTAGCAATACTCCCCATAGTTTACGGTTGGGACTACCAGGGTCTCTAATCCTGTTTGATACCCCAACTCTCGTGTTTCAGCCAAAAACACCACCACATTAGTTAATTGCTTTCGCGCTTGGGGTTCAAGCCTCTTTCTTCACATTCTACCGCTACAGAAGCATTCCATAATCAACCTTATTTTGGTGGTTAAACCTAGATATATCAATAGTGGTATAACTATATATATTTATATTCTAAGTTTTGGTTTAGCCTGCACACTCTTTACGCCCCTTTGTTTATAAAGGCTAGGCCCCTAAGTCTCACCGCGTCTGCTGGCACTTAGTTTGACAGGCCTTTATTTCTAGATTACCTCTGTGTCATACCAATTGTATATTGCACAAGATTCTCTACTGCTGCCTCTAGTCCACTGGGGACCATGTGAGCCTTCCCCTTGTTTCAGTGAAAGTGTGACTAAGTTTTGGTTTGTCTCGCATCATCGGCGGGGTGGTCCTTTACACCACCCATATAGCTAATTAATATATTGTTGCCCTAATACGACCCTGGCCCTAACCCCCCAAAAGATAGCGTTTATCTTCCCGGGGGTAAGGTGGCCCGGTTTTCCTCACCTGTCCGCACACAACCCCTCCGGAAGAAGGGAGGGGGTGAGTACTAGCATGTATTAGAAGGTTATTCTCGTGTCTTCTATTTTCCCCAAAACCAAAGGAAAAACGCAAAATAGGATAATGCCGCCAGTGGCGGCCAAGAGAAGGTTCTCCGCCTCTCACTATTGAAAAAAATAATGGAATCCTCCTTTAGGGTATCCATACCTACCTTAGGTAGGTCGATGTCGAAGCAACCCTGAAAGGATTACTCCGACATCCTAATCCCCCCCCCCCGGGAATTTACTATAATACCTAAGGGGTTAAAATTGTATTCCGGCGGCATGCCTGGGGGAGGCTACAATCCCTCCGGGATTGAATGGAGGGTGGCCCCCTAAGGGGCCGATAGGCAAGAATAAACCAAGAGATTATTCTTAAAGTACCCTAGGCATGCCCCCTTGGGGGATTAAATACTTAATGTAGGGCCACCGTGTCTCCCAAATAAATTGTGGTTAATAAACAAAATACGTAGGCCTGAATTACTGCCACCGCCATTTCCAAGAGGGTTATAAAGACCATAATGGACAATGGAAAGATGCTAAGGTATGACCCCGCAATTAGCATATTAAACCCAAACCCGGCCAAAATGGCAAACAATAAATGGCCAGCCGAGAGGTTTGCGGCCAATCGAACCCCAAGGGAGATGGCTCTCGACACATAGCTTACTGTCTCTATTATTACCAGCAGCGGTGCTAGTGCTAATGGCGCTCCATCAGGCATCAAAATGCTAAGAAATTGAGCTTTAAAATTCCAAAGCCCCCCTAATGTGACACCAATCACAATAGAAAAGGATAGCCCCATGGTCACTATTATATGAACAGTGGGGGTAAACACATAAGGGAAAAGGCCTAGAACATTTAAGAAGACTAAAAAAAGAAAGAGAGAAATAATAAAGGGGAAATACATTAGGCCAGCCTGCCCTAAATTGTCTTTAACCACTCCATGAAAATGCATGAAAAGGGATTCCAGTATCGACTGCCAACGATTTGGGATTAACCGAGTCCCCATTAGCAACAATAAGCCTACAGCCACAACCAATATCATCATAATGGATGAATTTGTGAGGGCGACAACACTAACAATGTTAAACTGATCAAAATATGCGGCCATTTTTATATTGGTTATATTTTTTTATTTTGGTATTTTTCTCTATAAAATTTATAAAGTTTTACCCTATTTTATAAATAAAAGCCCCCTGCGGAATTCTCATCCTGTGGCATGCCATTATTTTTAGCATTAATTTTTTATKCTGTTTGATCCCCACAAATTACTAGCTACCTGACTGTTGGTTAGTTTGTCACCCAATACTTTTTTATGAGTTCCACTGGCCATTGTGTTTCTTATTAGCCAATTATATTTTAATGTAGGCAAGACTAATCCCACCATTAAAGTAAATAATAAAAATAGTATAAATATTGTCATTCTATATTGCGATAGATAGGTACTTGTTTCTAGTTGAGGCATTAGAATTGTAAGGAAGGATCTTATTCTTGCCCCTAAGGGGGCAGAATAATCCCCTAGGAACTATTATAATGAATGCCGCTAAATATTAAAAGATTATAATAACTCGTTAGTGAATGGCGGCAACCCTATCCCCCTTCGGGGCAAGGGGGGGTATTCCTAGGGGATTCCCTAAGAAATCTCGGAGGGATTGCTTAATTGCAATCTCTTAGGGATTATTATAGAATAAAAATTGTTTTAAAATTAAAACATTCAATAATTTATTAAATTTCTCCGAGACTATGATGTCCTCGACATCGAAATCTTGGAGATATTGTAATACCAACCTTAGGTAGGTATTGAAACGTGCAATCCTGGAGGGATGGAATTTCCTAAGAAGAAAATCCCATCCCCGCGCATTAGCGACAAGCCATTTCAATAGTGGAATTAAGATAGTCCCTTGGATTATTGTTATAAGAACAATCCCTTGGACTATTCTTTACCCCCTTAGCCAGTTTAGGGTTTTTACCGCAATAGTGCCCTTTATCCTATAATAGGCTACCAATATGGCTAGACCAATTGAAGATTCTGCCGCCGCTACAGTAAGTATAAAAATAGTAAAAAATTGCCCCACTAATAGATCCAGGGCCACTGAATTGGAAAGGAATAAAATTAGTGATGACAAAAGAATTAGCTCTATTGAAATCAACAATATTATTAGGTGCCCCCGGTTAATTATAACTCCAGTCACCCCTAGAACCAGTATACCTACTGCTAATACACAATAAAATAATATCATTGTCTAGATTGCCTTTATGTTAAAATCCCTGGAGGGGATTAGAATAGCGATTTATTAACCCTCACAAKACTTGCTTATAAGAAAAGAAGAATTTTCTAGGTCAGTCTTATTAATAGATATAGGACCACCCGCACAGGGTATGCCCGGTGAAAACTCAGGTGTGTGTTGTATTAACAAAGTTTGCGGCCCCCGAAGAGACTGAGTCATTTCTCCTGGCTGATAAAGAGTTTCCCCAAACATTGAGTTACAACTATGCCCATTGTTTTATTATTTTTGTGATAAAAGTTGGTATTCAATAACAGAGTTATTATAATCTCTCCGAGATTTATTTGAACCCACACTTTTAGTTTGGAGGGCCAACGGCGCCCGGAATGGTGTTAATAGCTAAAGTATTATAATCCCTTGGGAACTATCCTTATCTTTGAATAATGAATGGTAGCTCATTGTAAGTGTGAACCGGTGGTGGAGTCGGTTGAACCCATTCAAGAGAGGGTAAACTGCTTCCACTGTTATCAATCCATCCAATGAACTTTACTTCCCGTGCGTAGGCATCATAAAGTATATACACAAACCAAATAACCCCAACTATTGATATAGTTGATCCCAGTGAGCTAACTAGGTTCCATCCTGCAAAACTATCAACAAAATCGGAGTAACGCCTAGGAAGTCCTGCAAGCCCCAGGAAGTGTTGAGGGAAAAAAGTTAAGTTTACTCCAATGAACATTAACCAAAAGTGGATTTTGCCATAAAGTTCATTATAACAATACCCAGAAATCTTACCGAACCAATAGTAGAACCCACCAAATATGGCGAAGACAGCCCCCATTGATAAAACATAATGGAAGTGTGCCACAACATAGTAGGTGTCGTGCAACACTACATCTAAAGCACTATTGGCTAAGATTACCCCTGTCAATCCTCCAATTGTAAATAAGAATACAAATCCAATGGCCCATAGCATAGGAGTGTCTAATCTGAGCGCGCCTCCGTAGATGGTTGCTAACCAACTGAAAACTTTAATGCCAGTTGGAACCGCAATGATTAAGGTAGCGGCGGTAAAATAGGCCCTTGTATCAATATCCATACCCACAGTAAACATATGATGGGCCCACACAATAAATCCCAGCACGCCTATTGATAGCATTGCATAGACCATTCCTAAGTAACCAAAAATTTGTTTTTTAGCTGCAAAGGTGGGGATTATTTGCGAGATCATCCCAAAACCAGGCAATATTAGGATATAAACTTCCGGGTGTCCAAAAAACCAAAACAGGTGTTGAAACAAGATGGGGTCTCCACCTCCTGCCGGATCGAAAAAAGTTGTGTTAAAGTTTCTGTCCGTAAGCAACATGGTTATACCACCGGCTAATACGGGCAAGGAAAGGAGCAATAAAACGGCAGTAATCAAAATTGACCACACGAAAAGAGGCAATCTGTCCATAGTAAGCCCCGGTGCCCTCATATTAAAAATAGTGGTAATAAAATTCATTGCTCCCAATATAGATGAGACACCTGCTAAATGGAGGCTAAAGATAGCCATGTCCACTGCTCCTCCGGAGTGGGCCTGAATAGCAGATAGAGGCGGGTATACGGTCCAACCGGTTCCTGCTCCTTGTTCAACAAATGCTGACCCCAGTAGTAAGATTAGTGCTGGAGGGAGAAGCCAGAAGCTTATATTATTAAGCCGCGGAAAGGCCATATCTGGGGCGCCAATATAAAGGGGCACCAACCAGTTTCCAAACCCTCCAATCATTACTGGCATAACTAAGAAGAAGATCATAACAAAAGCGTGAGCCGTAACTATTACATTATAAAGATGGTCATCCCCCAACATAGTTCCGGGGGCGGACAATTCTAATCTTATTAGCATACTAAAAGCTGTACCTATCATACCGGCCCCTATTCCAAATACTAAGTATAATGTGCCGATATCTTTATGATTGGTGGAAAATACCCAACGTGTTAAATAACTGCTTACCAT